ATTCCAACCTGCTTGAATACCAGAAAAATAAATGGATTGGACATTTGATCTTTTCGCTGAGATAAAGGCATAAAAATCAGAAAGAATCTATAGAATTCAAATCGGTTTTTTAGCATTTAACCCCCTTTTATGTTATGGATTTCATTGTTAAAAAAATGATTCGCAGAGAAGAGAGAGATTTTGTTTACGGATTTTTGAGTAGAATATGATTGTGAAGTGTATAAGAAAAGAAGGTTTGTATGGCTTAAACACGTGTGGAGATATCTATAATATCTGTCTTTCTTCTCTTTTATTGTTTTATTGTCGTTCTATGTTCTATTCGGGGCAACACAGGTTGTGCTCTCCGAAAACAGAATTTCAATTTTCTATTCAATTCAAAATTCAAATTGAAGTATGATACTTTTCTGATATCTGATAATTCTATATCGGGAACATATATAAATAATATATATCCGTCTAACAATTTATCTTGGGGGGTTTACATATACTCATAATTGTTGTTATAATTATTATTAATAATTATAATTGAGAAGGATTTTTTGATTGAAAAAATCCATACTGATTAGTTATATATCATATATCAAGTTGTATTTTCTTATGTCATTAGGAAACCAAAATTTGGAGATTCAAATCCAAGAATCATTCATGCATTCTAAGTCAATAGTTAATGGGTCCTATTTTCAGAAAGTTGAATTTTGTATTTTGCGACTGAAAATCCACATTTGATTTTTCAATAGAAAGGTAAGAGAAAGTTTTGAACATTATGAATTTTGAGATAGACTCAATCGAAATTGAAAGGATGAATCAAACCCAATCAAAAGGGAAGAAGGATTAGGATTTCTTTGACTTTTAGGAAAAATTAAGGAAAACAGAACTCAAGGTGCAAGTACAATAAAAAAGCAGTTCAGTAATCCGGGAACGTTTTCATCTATTTTGTATTTGTAGCATTTTGGCGACATGGCCGAGTGGTAAGGCAGAGGACTGCAAATCCTTTTTTCCCCAGTTCAAATCCGGGTGTCGCCTGATCAACAAAAAACTTGAAATCTCTTTTTTTCTTCTGTTGATATAACCCGCTGAATGATTCGCCAGCAGAAGCAGAGAAAACAGACTGTTGATACTTGTTTGATTCTAAACACCTGGTCTGGGTGTTTTTATCAAAAATTGTAAATATCCTTGCATTGCATATTTAGGCTTAGCTTTCAAGTAAATATTCGAATGCTAGAGGGGCTCTCAAGACTTCGCAATTACCTTCTACTCCAAATCAAAATTTTAGATTATTAATCCATTGTATAATGACTGTACCTTGGATTAGATTGGAGAGCCCGATAGGAAATCGAAATAGTTGTGGAAGGGGGCGGAAGATACTTTATTATATACGAGGAACTCACGAAAATATCTCAGTGCTCAAGCATCCAATCAATTGAAATGAGGGTCAACAAAAAAAGAATAGGACTTATTATTCCTACATGTTACATTAGGAACATTCCCTTGAGATGTTACTGCGGATTTTGCTTGGGTTTAATCTTTCCCGATTCTAAATCATATAGGAATTTCTTATAAAATGGGCAAATTTATTGGATTGGTTTATTAATAGTCTTCGTTCTTTTTGACTCTGCACCATTGATTCTACTATTATTAGTGAGGAATAATGGAACAATTCCTTTAGATTTATAGAGATAGGGGACATAATTCATATGGATATAGTAAGTCTTGCTTGGGCTGCTTTAATGGTAGTCTTTACTTTTTCCCTTTCACTCGTAGTGTGGGGAAGGAGTGGACTCTAGGGGTCCTACTAATTGAGTTAAGGAAGCAAACTGTATCAATATCAATTGCTTTCTAGATGGTTCTGCAACACGTTTGGAACAAAATAAAAATATCTTCATTTTGAAATTCCATTGGACTCGACTGGAGTAATGTATTATAGGAATCATCCTCTTTCAATCAAAGAGCTATTTCAACGATTCCCATGTTTGTAGTTCGAAAGGAAGAGGATCCCAGGAAATTTATTCGAACCAAATTCTTCCTAAATTTTCTATTCCAATCAATGGCCTCTTCCTAGGTGATACTGAGGAGGGCCAGACCCTTTTTTTATTTGTTTCTCTCTTTACTGTTCAAAAGAAGAAGTGGTTTTGTTAATTGTATACGCACTTTGTATGAGAAAGAAAGGATATAAACATAGTAGTTGTCTAACGAGATACTATGTAGAATAAGATCGTCAGGTGAGTCACATATTGCGCATTTACCGCTTTCGAATTTTTGAAATTGGATTTAGACTTTATCGACTTATTTCATATCATGGTTCAGGCGTTAAAAATCAGTGAGGTTTACTCTTCCTTTTCGATGCCCGTGGAACTACTGTCAATGGTTTACTTCTTGGAAATGTTAAAAAAAAAAGATTACTACGTGATTTTTTGAATATGCCTATATCTATCGCTTTTGCTTCATTGATTTGATTCTCTCAATAGATACCGAGATTCATATTGGAAATCAAGAATATAGTAATTCAAACTATAAGACATAGGAGTAATTCAGATTGATCAGAACAAATAGATATAGCAAATAAATGGAATTGGATGCTATGTCAATCCCATATATGGAATTGATATTCATATATCTCAAGATAATATTGTAGATTGATATATAGATCCATATCAAATGCAGCCTCTATCTTTATTTTCTTCCAGGGGGCAGCTTTATAACAACAATCTAATAGATAAATAGTATGGTAGAAAGAAATAGATGAATCTTTCTACCATACTATCTATCTATTAGAATACTGCCGATTCTAGTCCACTCATTTCATTTAAGACATGAAATTGGAATCTTTTTCATTTTATTTCGTCAATTTTGGCTAAGAACTCAGAAGTCAAGTTTCATTCAAATTAGTTAATAATTAATCGTTTTGACTGACTGTTTTTACATAAATGATAAGTAGAAAAGCGGTAGGAACTAGAATAAATAGTGCAGTAGCAATAAATGCAAGAATATTTACTTCCATAATCTCATCGGTTTTTTACTTCGCAATAACTCGGGATTTAATCCCATAGAGATGATAAATCTTTGGCCTGTAAATTCAATGAATGAATATTACCTCTCGATGATCTTGAATCAGATCAATATCATGAATAACAATATCTGAACTATCAAATCAATTCGTCGTCGAGAATTGAATAGTATAACATAGGAAGTTCTTTTATCCATACCGCCCCAAACTTGGATTGCTGACCCAATCCAAAATTCCTTTATTTATCATTTTTTATTATCTGTTCTTTTTTTCTCTCTAATCTATCTAGTTCCTTCTTGTACAATCATCTGATGAAGTCTCATCAAATAGCTCTTCCACTTCCAGTGGTCACATAGTTACAAACCCAAACAAAGACTAAAAGCTAAATGGAAAAAGCAAGGAGTTTAGAACGAAACTATTTTTGACTGGGAAGACAAAGAAGTGTGATAAAGATGAGACCGTATAAAATGAATATTCATCAAATTTACTATTTTCCGATTTGGTCTTTCGTCGATGGGGCCTTAAAACAAAATGAAAAATAGGAAAAATGATTCATTCGCCTTTCTAAGAGGAGTAGGATCTTTGGTTGATCTGTCCTTCCCCCTCCTTTCTTCGTAGATTATTAGTCCCGGGACACCTATACCAAAAGCTCAGTGTGCAATTTGCATGAAATCTATTTTTCAACTTCAAATTAGTAAGTACGGTTCCATAAATCCGTAGCCAGAAAAAGAAATTGTTTTTTTTTTGTTTTTTCTGGAAAGTATTTTCTTATATTCAATTTTGTATTGGACAAGAAAGGAATTCCCTTTGTGTATGCGCGCCTCAAAAAAGTATAGTACTCGAGTCTATTACATGCATCGGGGGCAATCGAAAAAGCCAGCATTTCTTGGAATACTGACTATAATGCTACCAATAATTGTACTAATCCAACCGCATATGTCTTTCTCCTACCAAAAGGAAAGAAAAAAGAAATAAGGATTTCCCCTTTGCTTTGACAATGGAATTCTTCCCCCGGTCCCCTTCATAAAAAATAAAAAGGGAGAGATTTTTTGATATATTTATTGGATCCGTCGGGACTGACGGGGCTCGAACCCGCAGCTTCCGCCTTGACAGGGCGGTGCTCTGACCAATTGAACTACAATCCCAGGGAAATACGGGATCTAGCAGAAAAGTTGATTCTTTTTTATCTCCGGATCGGGTATTTCTGAAGTACAAAGGGGGTTATATCATCTCATGGCGGATTGGCGAATTATTGGGCCGAGCTGGATTTGAACCAGCGTAGACATATTGCCAACGAATTTACAGTCCGTCCCCATTAACCGCTCGGGCATCGACCCAGGAAGAATCAATTTTCGCCTTATTTGGTAATCCATGATCAACTTCCTTTCGTAGTACCCTACCCCCAGGGGAATTCGAATCCCCGCTGCCTCCTTGAAAGAGAGATGTCCTAAACCACTAGACGATGGGGGCCTGCTTGACCAACGGCCATCATACTATGATCATAGTATGATCAGTTTTTTGAAATTGTCAATATAATCGAATGATTCTATCCGAGGGATCTTTCCCCCTTTCAGAATTGCATAGAATTGTTTTTTATTCGTCATTGACGAATTATTCATTAGAATCGACATTAGAAATCTAGTAGTAGTATTTTTTTTTTGAATTATTTCAATTGAATTTCTTTCTCTTATTTTAGTTTAGATTATTTAGTATTTCGAATTTTATTTAGAAATTGCTAAATAAAAAAGAAAAAAAGTACTAAATACAAAAACTAGAAATAATAAGGAAGAGGAGTATTTTTTCAGGGAATGATTGGTCCGTCAGAAAAGGAAAAAGGTGTGAAATTAGATTTCTTTCACTTTCATTTGATTCATTGTTACGACGAGATATCCTTATCTCCCTCCCACCAAGACAGGAAATTAACAAACGAGAAATCTAGTAAGCGGCATCAAGCAGAAAATCAGAAAATGATTTTTTCTCCAAGAATTTAGTTCAG